ATCAAGACGATAAAACAGATGAAAATCGAAGACGGAGAACCTATTATAGCGCTTCCTTCTGATCCTAGAAAACGTCCGAAAAAACCTGCTGATACGAAACTAGCGAAAAGGGGTATCAAACCCCGAAAACGAATTGGTAACATAATCTTCTGAACCTTGGTTCTCTCGCTCCTTGCTCGCGGAGCGGCATACCGGAAAAAAGAAAGAATAAACTATTCCTATCAAATCAAGAAAAAATGTAGAACCATCATATCATCTTTCATGCACTCGAATCCGCATCCGAATCGCCACCTCCCGGTGGTCGTAATCGAACGTTTGCCTTTAGTGTGTCAAAGGCCGGGGAGTCGAACCCCCAACTAGGCCCGTTCCCGCCCGGAGGGACCGCCTGACGTCATGTTTTAATCAAAACACTGCCCTTACAACAAGCAGGGCGCTGCGCGGGGTTTACTCTTATTATTATATATGATAATATAGAAAGCGGGCCCGAAAGAAAATATAGAAAGCAAGGTAGATCGCAATTCAAAAGAAGGAAGATGAAGAAAGAAAGCAAAACGAGGCCACTGTTACAAGGGGCTCTTCCGCACTCTCACCATCGCCCAGGGGCTTGGTCGCTCTGTTGGGGCTGCTTCCGCTGTCGTGGGGTAAAACTGCCTATGTTCTAGGCCGCCCTTTTAACCGTAGTTTCGGGTTCTGGAATGGGTGATTTCCCGACGTTCGTCTGACCGAGGATCCCACTTCTTAGTCGATTTCATAGCAAAAATCCCGCCCAATTCATAGTCAAATTCCCGGGAAAACGCGCTTTTTCCCCGGTTTTTGACCTTTCCCTGAACTAAGAGCATTAACAAGATTTCTCCTGTGCGCGAGCTCCTTGGTTTCCACCAAGAAACGACTAATAGGTACTGCCATATGGTGACCGGCTTCGCGAACCCATTTCGGGCTGCTCATGGCTAGGCTCTATGGGCGCATGGGTTCTCGATCAATCGGTCCTTGGTGTCACCAAGAACTCAGATAGGAAAGGAGCGAAGCAACTCGACTCAAAGGAGAGGAGTTACTTCTTCACTTACGTTAGAAGCATACCCCTTAGGGATAGGCAGGGCTCGAACCTGCCGAGAGAACCAAATCTATACCGCCTAGCCACGGATCACTTACAGAATCTTACGCAGAAACCTGTAGCAATCGGGAGCCACTTGCTTCTCTTAATGCCACACCCCATTCCTCCCATAGAGAAGCAAATAGAGAACGAAGCCGACTTCATTATGTCTCTGCAAGACTGTTGCCAACCTTCAAGGCTAGCATTCGTCCCCCTGCATCCAGGGCCTCCAAATAGAGAACGAAGTTCTTCCCTTACGCACGCAATTATGAGAGAGCGCTTTTAACAGGGGAAAGCTAAACAAAACACACTTTTACAAATCCTAAAACTAACATCAATATGTAGGGCTGCACATTTTTCCCACAAGAACAAGTGAAGCAAAGAGGGGGAAATTCATGTATAAGCTTCAGGATACGGACCATATGATCTATCCATGTCAAATAACAAGGGATACCAATCATATGAGTAAACCCTACAAAGGCAGATAACTTTGATTGCACAGATATCATCTCAATCCCACGCAACACAGATGAAATTGGAAAGCAAACATGAATAAAACCACTAGTTCTCCCCGCCCAAAGGGAAAGAGAGAACATGAATCCACATAAAAAAAACATTAAACCGGATGATTTAGCATAAGCTGCCGGAAAGAAAACATGGAAACAAGGGAAGCAAAACAGGCAGCTGCAAGATCCGCCTACTCCGACATAGCAGCAGCATCATCCTCCTCATTTGAATCAGCAGAGACCGTCTCTTCAGAGGTTTCTTCATCCCCCTCCCTGGAAAGTAAGATTAAAAGGGGAATTAATGAAATGAATACTCCGTTCATGTGCTATACGCGCTGCAACCGGGTCATATTCTCATGTCTTATTACGCGGTTAAGACTCCCTTGAAAAGGTGAGAGACCGACGGCGCCCCGCCCATGCCTCTTTCACGTTCAGCCTTCCAGCAGAAAACCCCTCGCGGCCACTAATAAAAAGAAATAAGGAGTTCTAACCCTTGGCGAATACCTCTCGAAGGGATAATTCTACCAAACGTCCGAATCGAATAGGATACCGTTTGGCATAGTCAACTCAATAAACCTTTCAGGAAAACCCAAGCCCCCGCTGCCTTCTGTCGACTTTTCCTTCCCCTCCTCTCCCTAACGGTCAAGTTGCTTTTGCTCCTCTTCCGCTGGTCGAGCCACTTCGTTCCTCTTCTTCCTTTTCTTCAAGGACCGCTTCATCCTCAATCGTCGCTCCCCGCCTCCTTCTCCAAAAGATAAGTAAACAAACGAGCCGCAGGCCTCGGATAAACTCGTACAACGGATTAGCGCTCCACTCAGCCATCTCTCGAAAAGGAGAATACACTATGTTACCCTATCTTTGAACCTAGGCCACTGGTAGCCGCAGAAGCGGAGGGGTCGCTCCAGCAGCAGTAGCCGTCGTTGATTGAGCTGCGATCGCAGTTGATTGAGCAGGATCTAAAACTGATGAAGCTGAATAGTAACTAAAGTTATTGTATTAATGATAAAAGTACCTGAGGAGGGGAATGAAAGTGCTTGGTGTCACCAAGTGAATCTGGTTAGCTCCGAACGGGGCAATCGAGGATACAACCTTTAGTAAGAAGATTCCTTTGAAAGCGAAAGGGTGGCAGCCCACAGGTGAATTAGAAAATGAGGGGGCTAGGACCCACGGGGAAGGGCGGAGCTCAATGCAGTTGTTACGAGTTCCTATGAAGGCTACGAAAGAAAGCCAATTAATTCTGTACGGTAGTCCCGCCCACAAAGCCGCTCTAGATGCTGATTCTTATTCTTCATCTGGGTGGACGGTGCTGAGGAGAAAGGTTGCGAAGCGGCCGAAGCCGTGAGAGCGGTAGAAATGATCGCTACCATCTTGCACTCAATCGAAAGGACCCTGCCTAAACTACCAAAAAGGCTTCGATTCGAGATTATAACTCTAAATGGATCTCTAATTGGCTTTTTCACTTGCTTAACACATCTATAGCACTTCCTCCCTCTTACCCTTATACAATGGATCGCCATAGAAAGGCTTAGCAGAAGGACAGGATTAAACTGGCTTTCCCCGCTTACTCACTGTATGGATTGTCCCTTGCTGAAACTAGATATCCTTCCGCCACAACTGTTTGGGATGAGATTAAGTTGAAAAACGAAAAAGTATGTCACCGCTAAGCATAGCTACCAATGCAACCCAGTTTGTCTTCTAATACGATGATAGTAGCAAGCAAGTCCTTCTTTCTTTATATACACAATTCTCAGTCCAGTCGAATGCGAGCGGTAAGCCAGTGGTTCTTTTCAATCAATCAAGCGAGCCAATCGGTCCAAAGGGCTTGTCTTCGGTCTGTCAATCAACTTCCTGCTCTCAGTCAGTCCAGGCCAAGGGTAAAAGGCTTGCAAACAGTGCAAAGGGCAATCTCGCAAGCTTCAGCTTTCCAGTATAGTTCTTCGCTCGGTATGCTTTCTTCCTATTCTTTTGCAAGTCTTTCTATATGGTTCCACTCAGGGCATTCCATTGATACGCTCGGGTTCGTTCAGAAGAGGTGGACAGACAAGGACTTGACTCATTGCCATCGGTGAAATGAATCAATTATCATCTATCTGTCTTTCTTGGTTCAACTCGGGAAATGTTTTGAATTCATGTTGTCAGTCTCAACTGGAGTATACCCTCTCCATTGGGTTCGTAGTGTTCACGTGATCGAAATGCATTGGATGTATGCCCGGGCAATTCCAATATTTCATAGATAGAGTTTTTATGTCATGTCTAGATGATCACTACTGACAGTGAGATCAGAAAAGCAAGGAGCTTTCTTTCGATAGTGCTAATGTGGAAATGGAAAGATGTGAAATTCATTCCTCAATCTTTTGCCGTATAGCGTACTTTATCGAAAAGGTTGAGCATTCTTTCATTTAGAGATGTCACATCAATCAGAACTACTGTTTGAGACAAGGCATTCTCACCCCTCAACGTCTCGAAAGAAGAGACAAGGGCTGGAAAGAAGCAAAGAGTCTCCTCATAGCACTACTTCTTAGAGATAGCGTTAACGGATCTATTTCATTTCATAGTGCTACGCTTCGTTCGCATGAAGAAAGGAAGATAGTCTGGTCGGTTTCCCTTAACAAGGGGTCAGCACTCACAGGTTATGAGCCTTGCGAGCTGACCTAACTGCTCGACTCCGCGCATCTTTTCCTAGTCTTATTCAATCTATCATGAAAGCTCTTTATCCTTTTTTTGGTGGAAACCGTACTCCGCGAATGTGGTTTATACGCGAAAGCTGGCACTTGGATTTTTACATGATAAGCGAACCTTCGCATCTTTTGTTCTAAGTTCTTCCTTTGCAGCAATTACTAGATCTTCCTTCTCAGATGCGTGGGTCAGCAAGCCCAAGCCTTTGTTGTAGTTTCAGTCAAAATAGAATAAAATAAGGAATTTGCGATCCTGACTCGCGCAGCATCCCGATCGCAGTGAAGTCACTAATAAAATTCCCCAAAAGACGAGATTAAAGTGTTATTCTAGCGCATTCACAAAAGCTTTTTTCAGGGAGCAATTCCTTTTCAAGATTGGCAGTTCTTGGTTCATAGATCCGCCCGGTGACAAAAAGCGTCCTTTAAGTGAGAATCAAAAAGGAAAGAATGCCATCCCTGCTTCTTGGGGAAGGAGGGCAAGTGCCATCATAGGAGCTGTTGGAAGAAGGGCTACTTTTTTTGAATACGAGGTATCTTTTAGTATCTGTTGACCGGACTAGTCTCGTCCCATCTGGGCTGTTTGGCTGACATATCAAAAGGGTAGGATTCCGTTCCCGAGGGGGTGAGGCTGCCGCGCTTGGTACGGTGAGTTGTTAGCTATGGATCAAAGAGAAGGGCATATGTGATATCCATTCCGGTTCTTGATGCCCCTAAGGCAAAAGAGCTAAAGAAATGTTCTAGTCAAGTCGAGAGCTAGAGAGAGTAGATGATACGTCCAAGGGTGAAGCTAAGGCTTCTCTGGCCACTAGGGAGTCATCAAAGTATGAGTCCATACATTTGCTAGCTAATACTGGATCGTCAAAGACCTGATTCTATTTCTTAATACCGTACGTCTCTCTCCTAAGGGATCTAATCCGAACTCCTTCCCTCACTTCGTTCATGATAGTCGGTCGAGTGGCCACTCTTCCCCTTTATAGTGGAGTTTCGCCTCTTTCCTTGGCCTTATCTTTTGAGCTTCTTGTAATCAAGCGCGAATCAAATGAACCTCCATCCGGGCCTGTACCTAAACTCTGAAAGCGAGAACCTCTATTGTCGTCCCACATTACGAAATGAAAGAAAGCGGTAACTCTAATTCTGTTTATCTTCCTAACAGTAGAGCCACTCCCATTCCTCTCGCTTTCAGCGGACAGACCGAGAAAATTAGTACGCGTGACACCTACTTTCTCATCTGTACGCCTCTCCCTTCCACCCTCCCTTAGTAGTGGTCCTTTTCAAGCAAAAAACACGGGTTTGGGCGACCTCTTGACTCCATTTCCAACTGGCGAAGGGCAGGTTGGGAGCTGGGAAGAATACGAATCTTGCAAGAGGTGCCATCCTGACCTGGAGGAGGTGATGGGGAAGCTGCTGGTTCAACCGACCGAGGGGAAGCTGCTTGCTGACTTATACTCAATTGAAGGGTCAAGTATTAATCAAATAGTTCAGTTGTTGCGCCCTATATCCTAGTAAAGTTCGAACCGTTTCCAGAGCGAAGGATTTCGATCTCTTCTCTTCTAGGGCCAACGCGCCTATTCTATTACATTCCTTTCTCTTTCCCCTTCTTGGGTGAACCTGTCCCATTGCCTGAATCCAGGAATGGTGATGTCTCGTCCTAACATGGGTTACCCTCCCTAAACGGGTTTAATGGAACATGCCTAGGGCAGAGAAAGGTAAGTTTATCTAGCCCGAACGGCAAACACCTTAAGATAGGGCACTTCGTGGTTTAAACGGCTCTATTTTCACTATGCTCCACCGTTAGAAAAGAAAGAAAATACATGCATATAGGCAAACCCCACGAACAACTAAAACATCCGTTTCGGGAGCTACAAGGAGGAAAAAATAGGATTCGGATGAAGAATAAGAAAGAGAGAACGATGCTGAGGCTGAAGTCGAAACCTACCTAAGTAGAAGTTCAAGGTAAAACGGGTGTTGATGTCTTAGAATAGGGAACACCAAGTGAAAGAGCTGACATCTGGAACTTGAGAAGGGGGACGAACTACTTTGTAAGGGAGACCAGGGACCCACTCTTCTTTTGTGCCACGAGGTTAAGCCGTTACACCAGTTCTGTTCCCACGCGTACTACCCGGCTGACTTTTCTTCTTTTTTTCCATCCAGCTTGACTCAAGAAGAGGAGTGAGTGTACTTCTTCTTCAATTGAATTGAGCTCCTTCTTATCCGCCGAACCAGCCAATCTTAGGCTTAACCGAGAGCTTTCTTCGTGCTACCAGGGTAGGTCAGTTTCTTCCTTAATCCGTAACGTAACGACTGGCCGGAAAGAATGACCTTTAAAGGAAAGTCTTAGCCCGGCCTCCTGTTGGAATTAAAACCAAGCTTTATAAGCACGGTCTCTAAGATCGAGTTTCCCAACCTATCCTATATGACATGACCAGCTTCATACTCTTCTTTCCTGTTCGGCTTTTTTCTTCTAGGTAAATTCCATGGAGAAGATAAGGTTGTATAGGCAGTCTAACTAGTATTCGTGTATGGTGGGCTATGGCTCAAGGCGAGAGTAGAATAGGCAAAGGCTGACGAAGGAAGGGAAAATCAAAGTCAATCCTTCAGGAAAGCCTAATGGAAGGCGTCGGTCTAAGTAATCGGTAGCTATAGAGTCTCGCATTACCTTTTCAACCTTTCTTTTCACATATAGTCGTAATAGCGGCACGGCAGGATCTTTATCTGGACATTCCCGAAATGCCATTGTGGGCTCAGCTGTCTGCGATGATTCTAGACGGATTCTTTTATTTGGAAGTTGAAGTTCTAGATCTTGGACTTTTGGAAAAAGCTCTTTTTCAGGCAAGCATAATAAAAGCCTTTATCGGGAGCTCGTAGTGCTAAGTTCAGCCTGAGAGTTTGGTTTATTTGTACGTGCTCATTTCTGCTGATAGTGCTCGGACTTGTTGGACCACTCTATCATAAAGAACCTATAAAATGAAAAATTCCTTACTTGACAAAGGTTCTCCCCTTATGGATGGAAAGGTTCCCGCCTCCGCCCGATCGATTTAATCTATTCCCACCTTCACATGCTTGCTGGATTACAGGTTGGCTTGCTAGCGTCTTGCTATTGGCTTTCTAGCTAATACGGCTTTTTTCTAAGGTGAAATTGTTCAATCTGAACTTATACCTTTAAGACTTGAAGAGAGAAGATACCTTCGCCCACCCACCATGCTACGCGAAAGATGAACTTCAATAAGTAGAGCCTTTACGCCTATTATTTATCTTTATTCAAAGTAAGCAGATCGAAAGCACGAAAAGGAATGTCTTAGCGTGCCCTTACTCTAATTCTAAATAAAGCTCTTTCGCGCACTAAGTCAAGCAGGGAGTTTTATCGGTTACAGTAGCCCGGTTCCCCAAAACTTGTTCTCATCCGAGGCAGTGCAGAGTTGGTCAAGTGCTCTCTCTCTCCTCTTCCTCTGGCCTGGAATAGAACTGCCATATTCAATAGCTCTAGCCTAAGGAAGAATTCATTTGAGTGAGAATCCGAACTTGCTTATTCCAATTTCCTTATAGCTGTCCGCTTCCAGAATAGAGGAAGAGAAGAATGAACCGAACCAACCCACGAATGACACGGTGGCTGCAGCTTCAATCTCGTTCAATCGGCCCGCTATTCATTACTTTTCAAAATCTTTCTTTGTTTCAATGAGAAGCAATTAACTAACCTTTTGAAAATCGCTTGTTGAGCGCCCTTCTCTTTTTTAATAAAATGAAAGAAAGAGGGCTGGGCTCGACCCAACCTCAGTTAGTTATAAATGCACTCGACTTTCACAATAGGTCAAATGAATATAACGGGTTTTTTTTCTCCCGAAACAAGTGGTTTCTACGTATATATATATGGATAAAGCGCTCAACACTTCAGATACAGGCGCTCGATCATAGGGGTTACAGATAGGGTTGAATGCTTCGGCTACCAATGCACTGATTGAAAACACTAGGATTGGTTCTCGGTTGAACATGCTAAGGCTTATGGAGCTGAGGCTGATCCTCTCTCCCAACCAACTCTTTTCCTCCTTTTTTGAATATGCTTAAAAAAGGGAAGTGAATATATATATATAAAATAGATTCGAACTTCTATGTTCAAAACTGGGCAAGCAAGGGTACTTTGGATAGCCATTCCATTTTCCGGTTTAGATACGTGGTGCCTTGAGTCCTAGAGCTTTCCTGCCAAGAGTAGCAAGCCCGGGAAGGGCGGATGTATCTTGAAAAGCGAGTTGGTCTATTGGAAGGGGAGGGGAAGCATTGGTTGGAAGCCAAGCCCGATCGTTTAGCTTTCCTTTCGACAAGAGAGTTCAAGTTCAAGCAAGACAGAGGTCTCACTCTACTTCAAATACGACATAGCTTTGCGAAAGGTACTAAACCCCCTATATACCCGACAGGGGAAGACCCCTAAGATATGATAGGGGAGGCGGGGTTCATCGCTTGAAGCTAGAACCAGAGTCATAGGGGCACTTTTTGTTTTGCCTTCCTTAAGTCCAGGAAGAACGCCCGATGTTTTTTCGTGGAGCGCAGAATTTGCCTTAATCTAGAGAGTATATACAATCTATGTCACTGGCAAGAGCATGATTGAGGGCTTTATACTGTAGTCTGTAACTCTTCAATTGGTTATTGGCTCTACCCCCAGCCCCTTCATATTCCGTATCCTGCTGCTTCTTTGCTTGCTTTTCTTGATCAAGCATTCCGCAAAGAGGTAGTAGCATTTGGGGTGACAATAATTTAATTTTCCGGATAAGCCGGCACAGCTCTTGCTTGCTGTCTGTATGTGGTAGGGTCTGGTCAACTGCCCGGCCACCTCTTTTTTCATCTCTTGTCAACGCTAGAACTTTTTTAAAAATGATGCCATTCCGAAGTGAAGCTCAATTTCTATTCATTAGTTCAGCGCTAAGATGTAGAACTGGATTGTATATGGGAGCGCTTGAAATGGTTTGGTTTAACCGAACGCTCGCGTCGATGTTGCTGAGCCCTTTCGCTCCTTGAATTACTGAGAACAAACTTTCTACGATCCTATAGTGGCTTATCGTAGCTAACAAATGATCTTCACCAAATTTGGTCAGCATGTAGCCCGATACGAACGCAATTACATGTCTCAATACTGACTACCTACCCGGACCGGGGACGGAAAGGGCTAAATATAGCCCAAAGAATTATGGCCCTACACCGAGAAGTTATAACGGACTCTCTCAGTCAAGTTGATTTGGGGCTGTGTTCAATAACTGCCGTCCCATCCCTCATTACTGATGCGTATTTTGCGCCTGTCTCTTTTCAATTCACTTTTTTTCTTGTTTTCTTGAGCTCCGCATGCAAGTCTTTTGTCGCTGGGCTAGGGCATCCAGTTGACAGCGAGGTTTCTACCTTGATTATAGCACTTCCCAGGTTGAGCTGCAGGGCCAGGCTCCAATAAAGGGCCTCCACCTCCTCCTGCATTTTCCAAGCAGATTACCGATTTCAGACGATACCTTTGGTCTAAACTATCAGAATCCTGGTTCCCCATGAGCTTTCGGCCCACCTTGTCCCAGTCAGCAAAAGAAAGCTTCCAGATATACGAACTCTCCTCCGGCCAGGGGTCCAGAACCCCAAAATGAATTGATTTAGTCTTTTCTGGAATAATTAGATGCCCATGCCTTAAGGTAAGGGCTGGACTAGAACTTCCCCCAATCACCGTCCCTGAACAGGCAGACATGACGGACAATCTAAATGACTGCCCTTACCACGGCGAGATCTGCAACACTTTTAAGTCGTGGGTCCAGAAAAAATAAGGGGAACATCTTTGTGCACAGCTGATTGTGTAACAGAATAGAATATAGGGCTATTTCCTCCATTAATGGGTGTCCTTTTCCCCCTCGTGATTGGGGTTCCGTACTTGCTTGTCTGGTACTTTAATAATGTTCGCACTCTCTTTTGTTTAGTGTAAAATCCTGATCCCAGCTGACCCCAGAATCAAAACCTTCTTGTTCTAAAGGCATGGCTCTCTCGCATCTTATTCTACTACTTCTTTTGTAGAGGAAGTCAGTCGTGAATCTCGGTCTAACTTTCTTACCTTAGCCTGGTCTTTCCTAGGCCTCCTTCTATCCCGATATTGAGCCAAGCCCGGCACCCCTGATTGTGTTACGGATTCTGTTGCCCAAGAACAATCAAACTGTTCGTAGCTCTAATTGCGTGATCGGCTGTTAGGGCGATGGGGACGATAGAGAGTCCTCTAGCCCGTCCTTGCGTCCTTGTATTCTAATTGTTCTTACCGAGCTAGCGAATCGAAAGTCTTTCCTTCTGTGGTTAGGCCTCTTTCTCTGTTGCCTCTTAGTTTCATAAGGATAGAAGCTTTCCCGGCCCCGGGCTCTCTTAGGCATTTTAGCTATATGCTATTATTCCTCTTCTAGTAGCTAGATAGTTAGTTGTTCCTATCCGACTAGTAGGAAGGACAGCTTTGGAACTAACAGAATAGATAGAGCGGCAACCTCAACCGATATGTCCGCTGCTGTTATCCGCTCTTAGTTTGCAGTTTATCTTTGAGTTCCCTCTTTCTTTATGGGTCTTTCCAGGCGGTTAGATCAAGATAGGACAGATAAGAATGTTATTAAATGGGTGTCTTCTTCTTTCCTTTGGTAGTTGGTATGGGACACGGTTATTTTTGGTAATGGTTTACCTTGGGCATGGCATGTAGCTACCAAATAAAGTCTGTCTGCTATGGAATAGCGTAGGCAGGATAGCTATAAAGTCCCTCTTATTGTGAGTCTGTGTCTTCCCTTCCTTCTCTCCCAGTAAGGTAATAAGGTACTACATTAAATATTAAATCCATCCAGCGGGGGAATGAATAAAAAAAATTTATCTCTTTCGTCCCGCACCCGCTCACCTAGTGCTTCTGTTAAGTGAACCACTAGGCTCGCTCACCATTGAATTGCTATGCGGGAGGGAGTTAAGTTAAGGCTTCGCCGTTTGAGAACACCCTGCGATACGAGAAGAAGATGTTTAGGCCATAGGATCCCCTATTGGCCCTTGTTTATTTCGTTTATTTCAATAAAACACCCCGGAGAACACCCAGAAAGTAAGCTTTTTCTTACTCTCCTTACGGTAAAGTACACTTTTGAAACGTAGTGCCCAGGGTTAGAAGATTAGAAAACGAAACAGAGGGACTAGGCGAGTGTGCAACAGCTTCTGACTCGATTTCAAGTGCAATTCAGCTGCTTTTCACCGGGCAGTGGCTTAGGAAAGTTCTCCGATTGAACGCTACAACCAAGCCATTCTAATCAGCTACTGCTCGCCCTCAGATGCGGACTCGCCTTCATCCTAGGATTTCCGCTCTTCCTAAAGACCTTTCCTTTCTGTAGGTCACCCAGCTGGAAAACGACTAGCCTAGCGAAGTTGACCGCTTCGATCATTTGTTGAGTCAACCGAAATTCCCCGGTCACCTGGCGTTTAAGACTTTGTATGGGATTTCCTTGGCACCTTCAAAGGCTATAGGTATTAACTCACTTCTTTGAGTTGAATTGTATTACGGGGAAGCGGCACCCCTTGAACATGGCCATCCCCTGCGTGGAAGATAGAAGCACGACCTCCTCCGTTCCGCAGTTATTGAGGGGCACCTTACCATTTAATGAATAATCGTAATAAAACTTAGTAAGGAGTTTCCGATTCTTTGTAACCGTAGTTTCGATTGCCTCGTAAGTCCTTCCCTATTGATCGGATTTAAGGAGCCTTAAAAGGCATTATTTCTGCATCCTGTTCTATGAACAACGAACTACAACCAATGACATCCTCTCCCCATAGTCGAGCTCTTCCATCCTCTCGACCATTCCCTCTCTTTCAGCGTCATCTGCTTCATTTGAAACCGCCGCTTCCGCTTCAAGAACAGGGTGCCCCGCTCCCGAGCCCTCCCTTTCTCAATCGATTTCACCGATTCCTGCATTGCCCACTCCAGTTGTTGCTTTTCTTTCGAAGAGAATGGCTGCTTAAGCTTCATACTATAGTAGTGCCAGGAGGAACGAAGTAGCTTGCCTAAAAGGATAGGAGCATAGCGCAGAGGAGTATGAGGCCACATCCCCGACAGCAGTAGCGGTGGGTCACCCCGAATGAAATCCATAAGGTAAATTGACCCTATAGTCATATCCCGCTATTTCATCTCTTTATTAAGCCATTGAGCGTAAAGGAAGAAGCTTTGAAAGCGAAACAGCTGGTAGCCCCGCATCCCTGGAAGGAGTTATAGCTGCCTAGTCACAGAATGAAAAAGAAGGCCGGCCCTTATAAGCCCATCTTCGATTGCCCTTGGTTCCCGGTCCGCCGCTTCTCCAGACGTAGTGGCAAGGTTTTCGACTATACTACGAGGGTCAGAGGTTAAAACGCAGGAAGGTTCTGTTTTAGGTCTTTTCGCTGTAAGGGAAGGTTCTGAGTCCAGTCCAGTAGCGGTTGCCAGCCTAGCCGTTTGCATATCTTCCTAATAGGAATGCCAAAGAACTGCCTAGGATTGCCTTGAGAAGGTCCGAAGGAGGGGGAAGAAAGGGCTCAATCAAAGGACGAAGGAGATGCAGTCGATTGGATAGTCGACTTACGCGGCAAATAAAGCCACTTTAATGCCTCTCCTTTCAGTCGAGTTATCCTGTACCTCTGGAGTACAACAAGTGGGTTAAATGCTATATTTTACATTAGGCTATAGGGGGGCTACTAGTAACTAATTGATTAGGGGTACTACGTCCTTGGTCAATCTTGTTATTTCTTTTAGAAGCGTCTATCAATCATAGTTGGTTACCCCGGCTGTTCAGTGACGCTCATAGATAGTTGGTTAGTTAACGCCTCTTTCTATCAGTAATGGCATAGATTATTGAAGAACATGCTATAAGATAGTGAATAGCTTACAGGGTGAACGGGCTTTCAAGTGCGCAAGTCTGTTTATCATCTTGTTAGTGTCTATCAATCCCTATTGCACGTAGTTGAAGAAGATGCTGAAAGAGATAGAACCTTTCTCTTATTACTTGCTACTATATCAATTGATTCACATGCTTACAGGGTGAAAGCGCTCGAGTGTTAACGAGAGGGTTAGGAAGCTCGACCTAAGGGAGAGGAATGAAAGAAAGGAGTGAAGCAACTCGAACGAACAAAGGTTCAGTCCACTCCAAGCTTTGCTACCTACACCTAGCTTTGAAAGAGTTGTGTAAGCTGCCAGTCCTGGTTGAGGAAAAAGAAAAGACTACGCCAAAGAACTTTTATAAACCAGATTAAGTTACAGGAAAAGCGAAAGAAGCTCTTTAGCGGTCAACTTTCTCATATAATAGAATTATTGGTGAAGGAGCGAAAGAGAACTCGAAAAAGGCCAAGAGGTATAGGAAAGATCGTCAACCGTCTCCCTCTTATAGCGCGCTTAGCAGCTCTTTCTTCTTTATTCCTTTAAGGGCTACTTACATCAACGGCGGTTCATCCAGGCTGCCTGACTGCAGGCATTGAAGTTTCAACTGGGTAAGACTCCCCTAAACGCTTAACTATCTATCTAAACATGGCATTCTATTCTTTCTGCCTTTATGCGAATATATTTAAAATTCCTAGGACACGGTTTGACTGCAAGTGTGTAAGGCCCCGCAGGGAACGCCCTGTTAGGTAAGAATGCCGCTATCATGGGCGGATAAGCCTTCCGATTAGCTGACTGAGAACCTCTTCGGCTTATAGCTGGTAGAACATCAGGGAAACTCCAATATATGGCAATGGCATTAAAGGTCTTTAGCTCCTCAACAACGGTAGGTCTACTAAGCCTAAGCCACTAAGGAAGATTTTTTTTTTTATCAAGATCTGCTATCTGCCCATTGCCCCTACCCATAAGCATTCTGACTGCTGATTAGCTTAGCCCACCCCGACCGAATCTCATTCAGGTCTTCTCTATTAACAAACAAGTTATATCCACCTGTAAGCCCACCTTTTCATTCTAATGCTTGTCTTAATTACGAAGACGTGAACCTTTAATTTGCAAGAGTAGTTTCATCGGTGGAAGGGAGGGAGAAGGTTGTTCGACTGAAGCCCGACCTCTATGATTTGAAATGAGTGCAGAAATTTCCCTTTAAGAGAATGATCTTTACAGAAAAAGAGCCCAGAGGTTTAGTCAGCTATTGTCCTCTTTTCTTTTTTCTTCTCGATGAGAGGCTTCCCCAAAAGCACTGGTTTTTCAACCTCCATGGTCTTTCCCAATCTTTTTCTATTACTGACACCTGGAGCCAGCTTAAATTGCTAAAGCAACTCCCGAATCTAATTCCTAAGGTCACGTACCTGTCGAATTAAAAAAAAATGCATAAATGTATAATTTTTTAAGTTGGAATCTCCAATAGGGCAGGCATTAATATGAAAAACTCTCCAGCTGGGACATCATCCACAGCTGGATCCTCCTTTAGTTTAGGAGATCGAAAGGGCAAAGAGAGCCACCCGGTCATCATGGATAAAACGACCACTCTCGTTCAATTAGCCTATAACCATCTTCTTCTCACTAAGGGCTCGAACCATAAGAGACCACTCCGGGTGAAGTTCCACAACATTCCTGTCTCTCTTTGGTCAGCCTACTAGTTTTAGCAAGATCAACAGGAGAAGGGGGGTTTGAGTTGATTGGATCTCGATGACTTCTCCGAAAAAAAGGGCTGCTTAAGGAAGAGGCCAAAAGTAAGGCTTCTTCACAAGTTAAAGATCCACCCTATCTTTAATGTGGGGTGGCTAAAGCCATACCATCCAGACATGGAAGACCCTACAAGAGGCGTTCCCACCGGAAAGGATGACGACTTCTTTGTCGAAGGAAGTGGAATATGTGATGGCGGAACGCAAAGTTAATCGACGTGGTGTCCCAGCTTAAACTTTTGACTTGGTAAAGTAGAAGGTTCTACCGAAGCTCTAGGGTTTTGCTAACCAGTGTGAAGTTGAGTTCTATGTTTCCCTAGTTCATGTAAGGCTAACCTTCGGGTTTTTGCTTTTCTTTCCGTTCGCTACAGCCTTTAAGTCTCGCCTAGCCTCTCCTGGCGCCTATTGATAGATCAGGATTTGAACCAACGTGTCTGGAAAGACCCTCCATATTTCAACCTTACACTGATCGTGACTTCGGTGCCTCCTACAGGCTTTGGTACCTCTAGACTCGTTGCGGCTATCCTATAGCAGAAGCAGATCGGCCTGTGAGCGAATCCAGGAAAGAACGGAATGGACTGGGTTTGCGCTTGTTTATCATGGGTCTGGAACAAGTACCCGGATCGATTTCTCGTGTTTTGGTTAAAAGCATGCTTTCACCCACGCCTGCGGCCCCTTCTCTTCCTCACAATAGTGGATAAGTGAAAGAATCGAGTGTTCACCGCCTCCTTCGTCGGCACCTTGACTTCGCAACCTTACTTTGCTGCGCAACCTTACCCACGACATCCCTGGCTGGATCTTCCACATGAAACCTTTCTCTATTTGCTCAACTCATGCTATAGGGCTCCCTCTTTGTAGTGGCACGAATCCACGAGCGAAAGCGAAACCCGGCTGCTGAGAAGGCTGCCAAGGTCGCTGCTGTTGAGGAGGCTCGGAGGGTCACTGCTGTTGAGTACCGAACCAACCGAAAGATCCATTAATAGCAGTTCTATCAATCACTCTTTGAAGACCGGGCCCGTTCTGCCATTCTCAGGGTCTAGAACTCGAAAGGCTAGTCAGAACGCTTACCAATCACCTACCGTGCCCCGCCGTATCAACGGCCAATTTCCGTTAGAAGAGAAGGTTCAGAGGGCGGTAGTGGTATTGACATGAGAGTTTTTGTAAAGGAAGGTTCTGAAAGAAGGAACGGTTCAAGACTTTAGATCATAGTGGGACTCCGATCTCGTCGGCTTCGTTTCGGATCGGATAGAACGAGCCCTTTTGGCTAGGCAATTGTTCTTTGTTAGTCTCGCAATGAATAGAATTAATCACTTAGTTTGTTCTGAAAGTGATTGAATGATCCCTTGTTGGGCAAAGAAACTTATTATTAAGAGAATCCAATTGAGATAGTTGCAGGAAGCTTCACCAAGTTGCATGGTATAGATTGGAATGCCTAGTTTCGTACCCAAGCCCAAGCACGGGATTCGACTTGCCCTCTTATTCTTAGATGGCGAGAATCCGATCTTAGTCTTTTCACGAATCCGCTCTATGAAGGTAGCAGGCGCAAGGCGATAAAAAAGAAAGTCAAGACTCGGTGGTCACTTCGCGATCTAATTCTTCTTCTTCTTGAAAAAGCTTCATTGAAAAGGCTATTCCTGTCCTTTGCCAAAGATGTAAGACCAATCTACTCTACTACCACTACCGATGACGGTCATAAATGGTTTAAGGGGGTTCAATCGAGTCCCGGTGAAGAGCGAGAGCTGCAGATTCCCACACTTTATGATCATAAAACGAGATCAAAGATCAAAGAATGTGGATTGCCAATGCTAAGCTTGTCTTTTTTCTTATGATGAATATGAGGAAGAAAGCTGATCGGGGAGTAGGATAAAGAAGACTTCACAGCATGGGTTTAAAGAAAGATATGAAGCTGGCGACCCCTTGATGTGAGCTGAGGGGCTAATTCATTTTCTTATTATGTTCTGTTTTCTAAGGATAAGAAGCTTTATTATCCCCCTGTGTCCAAGGATTCACCATTCTTGCCTCCTTCTCAAGATTCATCACTCTGTCCATACTACGTCACTATAAAGGCTTGAAGATAAAAATAAAGATGTAGACCTTGGTCCTCTTATTCAAAAGGAATTGAGAGACATATTATATTTTTCCGGGCTTTATAACTCCTCAATCATTGTAGTGGGAATACCCGTTATGAGTAGTAAGGACTTTTCCGGGTATTTACTCTATGGGATGTCGGGTCGTCGCCGGGTCTTTCGAGATGCGAAGAATAGCGGAGATAAAAGGTCGTCCCTTTACTCTATTCCTGACGTTAGGACGGATACTGAACTAGTTGGAGGCCTTACGAGGGCTAATCTACTACTTGACTCACGAGTTGCTCAATGAATCTGTTGATTCGGAATCACGGGATCGGTAGATGTCATATAACTTGATTACTTAGAAAATTATTATGCCGGCTGAAATAGAAAAAAAAGAGGATAATAACACTAGCTTAGACGTAAATCGATATGTTGAAAATTGAAAAAAAAAGAAAGGGTTCCCGCATCATCACTTACGCAACTGAGTTAAGAGGGATCAGAGGATCTTCTATCTCTAACCGGGAAAGGAGCGGAACATGAAGACTTGGAAAAGCATGGATTGTGAAAAGCCTTTACTTATAGATTATATGAGATTGCACGAGAGAGAATCAAAACAAAGCAAAGTCAGAAGAGAACCCGATTCACTAGCCTAGCCTGGGGTCTATTTGAAATCTTACTCTCTTGAAACGGGCCAGCTAACCACTCGCTCTCCCAGTCGAGCCAACCTTTCGCTTTCCTTTAACTTCTTTCTTTCACTTTACTCTAACAAGCTTTCGACTAAACCAACCAAGTCCATTCTCAAACTCTAATCGAGGAAGTGGTTGTCGCACCTTAATGTATCCACACCTTGCTTGCGATAGAGCTTGACACTTGCACTTGCTCATTTACCTTGGAGAACTTTCCTTACTAACTATACCTGGTGCCTGACTCTCATGGAAAATCAAGTACTGGAACGAAGAGGAAAAGAGGTTCGGAGACGCTCTCGCTAACGCCCTTGACCCTACTACTATAGGAAATTTTGACTCGTTTACTTTCCTCGGTAGGTGAAACAGAATTCTTATTATACGGCATTGGTCGCACCGTATATAAAACAGAAAGGGTCACCCTCCGGGCTAGGGTATATGAAGCGAGAGGAATACCTTTGTTTATCGAGCCATTCATAGCGGTTCAAGATAAAAGCTCAATCGGAGACCACCAGTTGTTTTGGTGGTGGAGGCAGGTCAACCTCGGAAGGCAGTAGAGGGCGAGGAAACAGAGCAGCATCTACTAGAACTTATGTCTTATCGAGCATGTTATGACATTTTAAAATGGGTTTATTCTGCAGCAGCAAACGCCAATCACAATAAAGGTTTGAATGAAACAAGTTTAATCACACGACTTTCGTCACAGACAAAGGGCTGTTAGGTTCTTTCATATCATAAGCCTTGTCTTATCCGCACTCTTCAAGTTTGTTTTCCCGGCTTTTTTGCCGTCAACCGGGGTTTCACTCGGCAAGTTGTGATTCTTTTGACACGAAATCCGTTTTCCCGTCTTTTTCGTTGCAAACCCCTTTGTCACTCGGGAACTCCTGATTCGAATTCAAAGAAATCCGTTTTCCCTACATGCAAAACCTGCAAAACCTAGCATTTTTGATGGTAGCAGCAATGTCGATTGTTCTTTTGACACACCTCTTGTAAGCGCCAATCCATGTGTATATGTGGTCCTCCACCGTGAGGCTTTTGACCAGCATTCGACATATACTTCCATGATGTTCCCAATATGTAACACTCTAGCCTACCTATCAGCGCTTAGTCAACACAATGTTTGCTCTACATCATGGCCATGTGTTTCTCTTTGTAATATAGGGTTCTATCAGAGAAGAGGATGAAGACTCTGTTAATAAGAATCCCTTTCTTCGCTATTCCTATATAGCAGCGCTGTTAGACCGCATAAAAAGAGTTGTAACAGGCCGAGCCGACCCCTTGAAGGGTTTGGGGTTTCTCCATCAATTCCTTATCCCCCTATATGCAAAACCTAGCAAAGGTGATTTCGCTAATAAACTAGTCCTCAGAACCGAACAATTCCTTATCCCCCGCTTGGACCAAAGATGCTACCGCTTCAAGCTATAAGTTCAGCGCCCGTCAACCGCTAGGGTATTGTATTCAATACTGGCGTATGGATGGATCGTGGGGCCGAAGTCCATAGAGAAGCTCTCCCATGGTCTCTCGGGAATGGGTAGGGCTTAAGCACCCGGCGGTCACTTCCTCTCAATATCTCCAGGCCTTTCTATTTCCACTCTGTGATTTAAGAAATGGTTTCCACTTAGAAAATGGGATATCATTCCGCGGAAAAGGGGGTTGCTAACTTTCCTCGGTAGGTGAGGGAGGAATCGATCGATTCGAATTCAGAAATATGTACGGAATCGGGGTTGACAACTTTTCCATATAGGTAAAACGGATTTCTTCGGTTCTGAGGACTAGTTTACGAGTGAAAAGGGGGTTGACGCCCGGGAAAACGGATTTATTCCGTTCAATTGACAGGTTTATGTACGGAAAAGGCGTTAATGAACTTTTCCATATAGGGGAGGATAGATTTATTCGGCTCTGACAACGAGCTTACGAGTGAAAAGGCGTTAATGAACTTTTGCCTATAGGTGAGGGATTAATTTATCGATTCAATCGATCAGTTTAGGAGTGAAACCCGGTTTACGACCTTTCCCGGGGAGGAATCGATCGATTATGAGATATGCTTTACGAGTGAAAGGGGGGTTTTGTTTTGCCTATAGGGTACGGAGGAATCGATCGAAAATGAGGACTGGTTTATTAGCGGGTTGACAACTTTCCTCGGTAGGGGAAACAAACTTGATACGAAAATGAGAACCACTTGTAGAGTGAAAAGACACCCGACGCCGAAAAGGACGGGAAAACAGAATTCGTGTCAAAACAAGAAGGAGTTTACGAGTGAAAAGACCATTTCAATCAAAAAAGCCGTGAGGGGGCCCACCTCCCACTCCCCCTCCCTTGGAAAATCGACTTACTGACATTGATTGACCAAGGCCTCACCCTTACGCCTTACGACGATGGAATTTGTCCAACCACGCGCAAGACTCCAAGGGTTAACTTTTTATACTCCTCGTCCATTCTCCCAATCTGACTTCAATCATAAATCCTTCCCCCCCTACCGGGAAACCCTAGCAAAGGCGATTTCGCTAATAAACCAGTCCTCAGAACCGAATAAATCCTTCCACACCTATATGCAAAACAACGCGAAGGGGTTTCCGCTAGTAAACCCGTGTTCATTCGTGACTTTTTCCTTCTCCCCCTACATGCAAAACAACGCATTTTTAAGGGTTCTACATCTTTACCGCGGAAAAGACAATCCATCTCTTAATTCATGGTCAAAAGCGAGTCGTCCTAAAAGTGCTTCCGCCTTACCTGGAGTTGAAGTTACCCTTTGACTTAGAGTTAGAGATGCAGGAAAATTTCCTTTTTTCATATACGGAGAGTGTAATTTGTTAATGCGTTCTTAATTCGCCTATAATATATAGTCTTTTTTATATTATTATGTTTCAACATCTGTTTCTTTATTGCTGTGAAGCTTATAGGTTGGGGTTTAGAGTCCGTGGTAAAGGCGATACGTCGCCAGTCATTGCGAGAATTAAAAATCCTATCGTCCGAAAATCCATCGGAACGGAGAGCATCCTCGAGTTCGCGATCGCACTTTAATTGTAAAGTTACTAAGTTCTCGCGCTCAGTATCCGAAAGAGGTTTTTTATAAATATTATGCTCAATTAAGTGTTCTAACTCACTCTCTAACTCTATGCGGCGCTGGGTGTCAGAAAGTAATGGAACCTCCGCCGACAACGAAGGCGAGCCCCTCCGCTCACCCTGGTGGGAGCTTTCGCCTTCGAGCGGATACGAAAAAAGGCCAAAATTCTCAGACGGGCCGGGAGGTGTAGGTGTACCAGGACCTCCAGCTATTCCCCCCGGATAGAATTGAGCAACCGCCCGGGATAGGTCCTCCATAAAGACATATCCCAGTTTGACGGCTACGCTCGTCAGAAGAAGAGAAAAGAGCGCTCTCCCAATACAAAATACAACGCTTTGAACTCTTGTCGGAATCTTCCTAAACCCGGGTATCCGACATAAGAACCGTAAAATAGTCTTATTGTCGAAAAAGACAAGAATCAGAGACACGGAACCAAAGATCACAGAAAATAAGTTCATGAGACGAGGCATTTGAGTCATTAATTTTTTTGGATAGACTGAACTATTGGAAGCAAATCGTAACATAATTTCGAGTGTGATCAGACAACCAGAAATCAGACAATGACAGAGCGGCCTTGATCGACGTCCGCGACCGAAGGAATGAGTCACAAAGTCAAAAAATAAAAGCCCTTTTTCGGATTCGAACCGATTAAGTCTCTTTCTAAAGGGAGAATCTTATGAATCACGCACGGCACACTTTCTATATTTGAATTTTTGAAGGCTTAACATCACAAGTGAGAACCGGTTCAAACCATCTCATAGGTCGTCCCCATTACGAGAGGTCAATACAAATGTTCTAAAAAGCTTTTTTATTTGTGGAATGAAGCATTATTCAAAAGTAGGCAAGGCACTATAAGGAAGTGAAGTAGGGTCGGCAGATATAGGCTTCTCTTCTATACTATTTTTAGGGTAGGAACTGGGACAAGTCTATCCTTCTCTATCCCTATCGTCTGTACTTTTAGTTCCAAGTTTGTTTTCCTATCTCTTTTCTTCTTCTATACGATAAATCGCCATCTCGTAGCACCACCACGACACCGATTCTTTTTCTTTTCAAGGGCTGGTAAGGTTTTGCGCGTTGTATCCTCCAGCTCCTGCTCATGAAAGTGAAGATTTTGATGTCCACACGGCTGAAGGATCCAATAGTTAATTCTTCTTTTCTTTACTCAATGCTGAAGCTGGTTCTGAAGGATCAAATAGGTCATGGCTTGGGGAGTCATTGAAACCAAGACTTTCGGTTTAGTGTATATTAACAGAGGAAGGAGCCTAGCCTATTAGATTAGAGTATTCGGCCTAACTCACAGGAAGATCTAAAGGCTATTAAATAGTCGCCTAAGCAGACGATGGACGAGACTCTGGAAGAGTGTCTTTCTGCTGAGGTTGCTTCTGACGGACTTGTGACCAACTCGGTAAAAACCCCTAGTGAAAACTATGTCTGTATAACCGCCGCTTCAAATCAATTGAATCAATGCAAGCAATGCTGTTCCCACATGCCTATTCATTCCTATTTGATTGGATTCCTCGGTTCATGTTATGCCTTAGATGGAATAGCCTGTTTTTCTAGCTATTAGTTTCCTTCATTCAGGTATGGTGGCAGGGAATACGAAGTTCGAGTAGGCTTCGTCGGTTTGAGAAGGTGAACGACGAATCCGAGTGATCGAAGGTTCAAGTACTGAGCGAATATTCAAACGTCTATTCATGTGATAACTTCTTGCGCCTTTGGTTGACAGCACCTTAGTCAGTAAGGGAGGGAGGTGGCTAACGTGGTAGTTTAACGGATAGCTATAGCCCACGATCAATACCACCAGGCGTCTAAGTACGGGTGGAATAGCTCATTGTGTAGGGTGCAGAACGTGGCGGGGGCATTGGTGAGTTCAAAAGGCATAACCAAATAAAGCGCCCCTTTATTAGTAAGGTTGCTTGCTTGTCACACGGGTCGTCTTTCTTTCAGAACCTTGGGCTTCCCTAAGTCTATTGGCTCTGTATCAATGGAATCTCATCATAACGAATTGGTGTGGTATATTCATATGAACAGTAAGTAATAACTCGCATTCTTAGAGTTCTTTCTTTTAGAAATCATAGTTCCAAGTCAGATTCTGATTGCGAGAAGTTTCATTACGAAGCTATGCGGATATCTATCTAAGAGTCAGGGGCTGGACCTTACCGCATTTCCAATCCACAAGCAAAGCATTCAAATGGGTTGGCTTCTAGAGCCAGAGTTACCTTTGAGAGTTGCCGACGAGATGCGCTTCCCTTTCATGTGCGATATGCGAGATGTCTTCCTTGGTTGGCTAAGATAGATGTGCCACTTTCTCTTTCGTTTCGGAATTCCCGGTCCTATATGGAGGAAGCACCTTTTCCCCTGCGTCTATGAAAGCAGCTATCTTCATCCTCTCATCTCTTGCCTCGTCTTTGTAAACGTAAAAAGCAGCAATATGAATATTGGGGGACTAGTACAGGGGATTCTCTTAGCAAATCCGAACTCGTCCATAGTGACCTATCCCTTACGGGAATCGAACCCGTGTCTTCGACATGAAAAGCCGGTGTCCTTACCGCTGGACGAAAGGGACCAAGATAGTCTTTAGTGGAGTTTTTAGCTTTTCATCTCCTATGCAATTTCTATCGCTTTTGTCTTTCACGTCTTTGTATGCCTTTCCAAAGCCAGTTAAGAGATCAGCCTTCGTGGACAATAGGCCTCGAGCTGGTAGTAGCGGCAAGGGAGGAGTGAATACCCGCTTAGCCCCTTTTTTTATGGCTTACCTTTGTGACCCAATGAAAACGAGGAGAAGAAGAACAGGCTGCTGACTTTGGCTCCTAAATCAGTTAACCGGCACTCATCCCCTGCTTGGCTACTTGACACCTTGATTAGGCTTTTCTATTCTTCGCAGAGAAAACGAAATGCTTTGGTCACGACAAAAAGTGAAGAAAAGAATTTTTCTTTGTTCGCATCCTTACTTTCCTCTCCAATTGGGGTCCTACATCCCCAGCCCCAGTAGCATTCAAAACTAGGCGCCCCCGTTCCCTCTCTTATTAGAAAGGATTTCCGACAGAAAATAAGGTAGAGGGTGGACGGAGTTCAGAGACCTTAAGCCACTCGACTCGACCAACTAAAGAGGAGCTTTGCTTACTCGAAGAGTTTTGGGACTACGCGATGCTTTCCTTAACAGAACAGGAACGAGCGGAACTAAGAAGCTCGAAAAAGAACTAATAAGGAGATGGGTCCGAAGGATTTTCAACTGAAAAGTAAAAGGGACGGTACGAAGGAGACAGAGAAAAACTTACTCGAGAACTTTTGGATCACACACCATACGAAGAGCAAAAAGACAGAAAGACCAACTGAAGCACTAAGGAAATGCCTCGGAGAGCAGAGAAGACCATTGGTACAGAAGCTTGTCTTGTGGCATCTCTCCTGCTGTCAAATGGAGCTAGTTCCAAGCCCTCACTAACTACGTCCATCCTCGGACGATTTCGACACGAGCTCTTAGTGTACTGATCGATCCTATCTCTGCCTAGCCCCAGAAGTCAGTTTGCCCAGTAAGTAATCAAAGTGAGAAACCCTATCTCCAACCCCGCCTCTCGGACTATCTAAAGAGTTATCCAAGCCCTTTCTCTGCTACGTTCCAAAGGCACCCTCCCTACTAGCTACTGCTTCGACTGAGTGATTGAGCGTAGTTCCAAAGGTCTCTTTCTGACGTAGCGTAGGTAAGATAGATTTAGCATTGACTTATATAAGGAAAAGAGTTTCATTTCAATTTCAAGATCCTATCTTGTCTTTTTTCCCACCGAAAAAGGGCAGTCCTACCTTGCCCTCACTCCGTCCACCCTCTAAGCCTATTGCAGAAAGTCTTATGCCCTGTTAGCGTCTTCAGCTCCGCTCAACCTCTCTAACCAAGTATGTAACTCGTTCCTGTGAGGTCTAGTTACCGCTTACGCCCGCAGACTACACCCCGTGAAGAGTACCTACTACCATAGGGCAAAGAGTCACTTAGTTCCCCAAGAATGCTTTCATAGCCCCTGTCCCTCCGTACTTCCCCTTCACTAGGTAAGATTGTGTCGCTTACCCAGGCGCCTCGACCAACCACCAATCCCCCCGCTATCTTTCAGCCTCTCCAGTTCGTTTATGGCCTATGGTCTTCTCCGCTCGCTGGCGAAAGAAAGAGCGACTGCTCTAGTACCGGAAGCCAACCGACTGACTTGCAGCTGCCAGTGTCCGCCTGACTTTCTTCTCTTTTACTATAGATGGGAGTCTGCTTCCGGTATCACACTCTATACTATACGATTGTCAGCTAAGTAAATAGATGGAGCAGATGAAGAAAGTGCTTTCAAAGTCCCAGGCTTCACCTTAGCTACTAAGAGGCAACGACTTTCCAAAGATTGAATTCTGACCGCTAGGAGCTCTCTAGCTAGGAGCTTTCTCGGTAGCAATCCTCTTTGGTTTCTTACATGACAGCTTTCGAAGCTCGACTATAAAAGGAAAGATGAAAGAGCTAAGTACTGACCGAATGTCTCCGCCTATTTTACCTAATCCCTTTGAGAAGAGATTGCTTAAAGCATCCTCCTAATAGGTCATAGAGCAGAAAGAAAGACTACCAGTACAACGGAATACACCAGCTACAAGAGAGACATTCAGGGCTCCTGCCAGACATACTACACTCAAAGAAATAGATACATCTATGAAATGATTGCAGCGATGTCCTAGGAAAGAGCTTCTTACACACTCGGAATCAAAGATAACGAATAAAGGAGCACTCCTTAACTAACGGAAGGAGGTTCCTTGACCGGACCTGTGAAAGAGAAAGCCAAGGCCCCCGTGTAGTTGAGTCAAGATCCGCCGTCGTCAGCGGAAGCATAAGAGGAAGCAACAGTCCTTTAAGTGCACCTGAGCTTAGACAGGAGAAAAGGGGCTTCAAAGCCCTTACGTTATAGGGGTAGCGGCATATCGTACTAGATCTGTAACCTATAGCATCATTTATAGAGCTAGCGGCAAATTCTTTAGCACTCGTGCTTTCATTATGGATTAACTCGCACGAGTAGTGGCTTCAGTAGGGGAGGCAAAGCACCAGTGGTAGCATCAGTACCGGCATAACCTTTTTTAAATTTTAAATAAAGAAAGGACTGGTACGTAGATACGGTTGAGTCAGTTGTTGATCCAGAAGCGGTAGAAGTGGTAGTAGCATACCTTCAGAGACAAGTGATGGCTTTCCGACCCAGTAGATTATGCCTGATAGGGATTCCGTTTATGGCGTGAGGTTCAGTTCCTTATCTAGAAGCATACCTGGATATATACTCATAGTGGCTTCCATACTAACAGCATATCAACCTATGACTAGTAGACCCCATACCTAGTTCCTCCTTATTATGACACCCCATTACGTATCTAAGGACTTTACTTTAAACAGGCTTCTTTTGATGGGCTTGCCTAAAGCCACATAGCAGCAAGCATTCCAAGAAAGTAGGCTGTTACCTTATATCTATCACCCTATCCCGGTAATCTTGTTTTCGGTCTTGATGTATTGTATTCCTTATCTCCTCGTTCTGTCTGGCCAGTGGTCCAATCAGTTCTTGTCGGGTTCCAAGTTATTAGTAGCTAGGCAGCTAAGCCAGTAGTAGTTCAGTTCAGGTCTGGGCATGAAGCTACAGGTTCTATTTTCGGTTGTGAGACAGAGGTCAGAGGCCCCCTGTTATATAGGTAGCCATGCGCGTTAATAGATCTTCTTCTATATTAGTAGTAGGAGTAATGAATTGAATTGGTAAAGTTCTCTCGGCGGTTCTCCTGCTTTCTTCTTAAGAGATTGGGCAAAGCCTTGCAAGCAGACAGAAAAAATCTACCTAAGCACGCGATTGAGGAAGAACGACGAGAACTGAAGGAAACCGGATCATCCTCGGTCAGCGGCCGTACTCGCGTAGCTGCTTGTAATGACTACCGCCCTTTCCGGGCTTCCTACCCCTATCGTTTCAGCTCAAGACGTCGCTTCCGTTTCATACTTTTTGTGGAGCGTAGATAGGAGGTATCTATCGGGTAGGTAGTCTCGTGGGTAGGGAAAGTCTCCTCTTGCAAGAGATGGGGGGCATAGTTACGGATTCTCAAGCTAAAAGAAGAAAAAGCTGTTTGAAAGCAGAAATGGAGCTATCCGCAGAAAAAAGTGTCTTCGTGAATGAACGTCCTTCTCAATCGGCGAAGCCTCGGACTTTACCTTGACTTGACGCATCGCATTCCGCTACCACAACAATGACACTTTTTCTAGTCCTGCTTCGTTCCAGCTGCAAAGAGATCAACCGGCCAACTACGAACCCGTAGCTAAGACTTTCCTACTGCTATTGATTCGGGACCGGGAACATCTTTAGATACGATATTTCTCTCACAAGTGAAAAGATCAATTGCTTCCTTCGCTAATTGCGAATATTGGAGCGCTTCGCCGAGAAATACCTGCAACAAAGAGATGCCGATCAACCGGCCTGCTACTGATTCGCAAACCTGGGTTGCTGCTGCGAACCTACTAATAATAGATCTTCTCGGACTTGACGAGTTCTTAGAGATCAAGGGGTATCTAATCTAGGAGAAGAGTTACTCGCTGCTTCGTTCCAAGAGAGCCTGGGTGTAGTTAAGGACTTTCCCGCGGCAATTAGCGAGACCTTGGAGCTGCTGTCGAAATAAACAGAGACTTTCTGTCGTTTCCGCAAAATAGAATAAAAAGATATCCTTACGGGACTGAAAAAGGAAAGGAGCGAGTTTTACGAGCTGAGTATAGTGAGAGGAGCGAAGCCTATTCCCTTAGTGATCTAGTCTTTTAGGACCCTCTGAACGATGATCAGAATAAGGTAAAGCTTGAAGATAAGTTTTGTACTCTATGGGAAAAGCAGCAACCGAGACCATAGACTTCCTCACCCGAGCAACATCGTTCTTTTCCTTTTAGTTTGGTCGAACTACTTCGCTCCTTTCTCAGATCCAAAAGCAGTTCAAGACATCGAATTTCAGCTCCAAACTTGTGATCTACTACCTTCCTTGACTTGACAGATTGTAGAGCTACTTAGTTCCCCGGCTAGTGATTTGCGATCAGGTGCTCTAGCCGAAAAGATAAGGGATGTTTTGGCAAGAGAAAGGGTTGGAAAAGAGTTTTACGTCTGGGGACAGCTAAGAGCTACTTCTTCGTTCCTTTCCCAAACTCAAGCTACTTAATTCCCGTGTCCTTTTATCACGGAAAGACCTTGATTCCTCTACCAGGGGTAACTAAGGAGTTTCCTACTGAGTTCCTTGTTGGGGTTGCTAAGACAGCGGGTACTGATTCGCTTTCAGAGGCTGCTTCATACCTTTCCAGATCCAAATACCTTTTTAGGAGTTCGAAAACTCGAGCAACTACATTCCTCGACATTTAATCAAATCCCAGTGTAGCTTTCCTTCTTTACTACCGGAAAAGGACTCTCATATCGTCGTACTAGCCCCTTGTGCACTTTGCGAAACACTTGGAACTGATGGGGTAGTACCTTCACCATGACTTTGTCCCCTTCCTTGAACTTCAAAGGTCGCCTCTTCTCATCGGCCCATTTCTTCATTCTTTTGGCGGTGGGTGGGCTAGGGACCAAGAATGCCCCTGCGATGTCGGTTCGCTCCTGCCAATCTCTAGCAAACCGATACGCCGTCGGACTGCTCCCCGTGTAGCCCCTTGCTATGGTGTGAGGTGACAAAGGGTGTTGCCCCGTTGCTAGCTCGAACGGACTATGCCCCGACGCCTCACTTCTTTGCAAGTTATAGCAAAACTGTGCCACATCCAGAAGTCGGACCCAATCCTTCTGGTTGGCACTGACGAAGTGCCTCAAGTACTCCTCCAGCAAGGCATTGACGCGCTCGGTCTGGCCGTCTGTCTGTGGATGGAAGCTCGTAGAGAAGTGCAACTCTGACCCCAAGAGCTTGAAGACTTCCGTCCAAAACCGCCCCATGAAGCGAGGATCCCTATCGCTCACGATAGTTTCTGGAATCCCCCAATATTTCACCACGTGCTGAACAAAGAGTCTTATATGACTGACCCAAGTGATCTCTCACTTGTGGCCACCTTTGAACTTACCGTATGAAACCACTCACACGGTCTCATCCAAGAGTACACTGAACCACGTCTACACTAGAACGTACTACAAACTCCAGAAGGGGTAGTGGAGCCTCACGTTGTCTTATAAGGTCATAAGACCTAAACATCCAACCGTACTTGAAGAACTTATGCAGTGGGTCTTTCCGATCAGGACGGAGGGTCTAGCAAGTCAGACGCAGTAATCGAGTAATCCGTACAAGCTCTTACGAACCACATTTCATACTCAAGCATGGCTTCAAGCCAATGGCGAACCATAGACTGCTCAAGTAAGAGAAGCGTGTCTTCATCTAACTTAGACTGAAGATCGCTACACAGACGGGTAGCAAAATCCCAATCGGACGACACGATTCCAATAACATACCGCGAATCATACCCATTTGATAAGGGGAGGCTAAGAAACCTTACGGATATCCTAGCTAAAATTCAAACAGTATGGGTCTTATACCACTAGGAGAGAAGGCTACCAGGACATGGCGAAACCAATGTCTTGAGTAGTAAGGAGAAAAGTTCTCCGGGCGAGAAGAATACCTTCTATAGCCCGCCCCCCGAAGTCTAAGAGAGACTTACAGAGAGCTGACTCCTACTGACTTACACACTGACATCCATGCAACAGCATGACGTGCCGCACGAAGCATTTTCACACTAACGGGCGACAAATCAAATCACGGTCGCATATACGAATTCGCTTAGCGAATTCGCAGCCACCAATGTCCGATATCAAAGACTTCGGTAAAGAAATCTTGACACCAAGTGCGTTAATCACACTTTGATAGACATCAGCCACACGTGGATCCGCAATGACGATATCGTCACCGAGGAGAGCATACTTACGGAATACCCTATAAGGGTATACTTTATCCACACAATACCATACAACAAAATGATGGCATAGTGCGAAGAGAGGCCAAGAAGACAGAAAACCCAAGGATTGTCCAGTTGCAAAACGTACAAGCCGAGAAAACGAAGGGGATGAACGAGCAGAACCAGGGCAACTAAAGCAGTTTGTCCCCAGCCCACACGCCACCCACGCAAACGAAGTTAGTTTGTTAAATAAGCAGCTTTCAATCATTACACCCTGAATCGCTAATGGAAAGCGATCCGTAGCCGAGGATAGATCGAAGGAGCGCAACTTTCGCTCTTTTCTTCACCTATCCAAGGGACGCACCTGATCTGATCAAATGTACCGTCCATCGGTATTAACCTCAAGACAGACATACACCAATCATGCGCAGGA